GTTCTCCCAATAAATAAAAAGTGTATCATGCCTGAATCTAACCGGAGTTCGCGGTGGTGGAGGAACCGGATCGGAAAAAAGAGGGATTCTAGTTGTAAGATATCTAATGAAACCGTAGCTGGAATTGAGATCTCATTCAAAGAGAAAGATAGCAAATATCTGGAGTTTCTTTTTTTATCCTATACGGATGATCCGATCCGCAAGGACCATGATTGGGAATTGTTTGATCGTCTTTCTCCGAGGAAGAAGCGAAACATAATCAACTTGAATTCGGGACAGCTATTCGAAATCTTAGGGAAAGACTTGATTTGTTATCTCATGTCTGCTTTTCGTGAAAAAAGACCAATTGAAGGGGAGGTTTTCTTCAAACAACAAGGAGCTGAGGCAACTATTCAATCAAATGATATTGAGCATGTTTCCCATCTCTTCTCGAGAAACAAGTGGGGTATTTCTTTGCAAAATTGTGCTCAATTTCATATGTGGCAATTCCGCCAAGATCTCTTCGTTAGTTGGGGGAAGAATCAGCACGAATCGGATTTTTTGAGGAACGTATCGAGAGAGAATTTGATTTGGTTAGACAATGTGTGGTTGGTAAACAAGGATCGGTTTTTTAGCAAGGTACGGAATGTATTGTCAAATATTCAATATGATTCCACAAGATCTATTTTCGTTCAAGTAAGGGATTCTAGCCAATTGAAAGGATCTTCTGATCAATCCATAGATCATTTCGATTCCATTAGAAATGAGGATTCGGAATATCACACATTGATCGATCAAACAGAGATTCAGCAACTAAAAGAAAGATCGATTCTTTTGGATCCTTCCTTTCTTCAAACGGAACGAACAGAGATAGAATCAGATCGATTCCCGAAATGCCTTTTTGGATCTTCCTCAATGTCCCGGCTATTCACGGAACGTGAGAAGCAGATGAATAATCATCTGCTTCCGGAAGAAATCGAAGAATTTCTTGGGAATCCTACAAGATCAATTCGTTCTTTTTTCTCTGACAGATGGTCAGAACTTCATCTGGGTTCGAATCCTACTGAGAGGTCCACTAGAGATCAGAAATTTTTGAAGAAAAAACAAGATGTTTCTTTTGTCCCTTCCAGGCGATCGGAAAATAAAGAAATGGTTGATATATTCAAGATAATTACGTATTTACAAAATACCGCCTCAATTCATCCTATTTCATCAGATCCGGGATGTGATATGGTTCCGAAGGATGAACCGGATATGGACAGTTCCAATAAGATTTCATTCTTGAAAAAAAATCCATTTTTTGATTTATTTCATCTATTCCATGACCGGAACAAAGGGGGATACACGTTACACCACGATTTTGAATCAGAAGAGAGATTTCAAGAAATGGCAGATCTATTCACTCTATCAATAACCGAGCCGGATCTGGTGTATCATAGGGGATTTGCCTTTTCTATTGATTCCTACGGGTTGGATCAAAAAAAATTCTTGAATGAGGTATTCAACTCCAGAGATGAATCGAAAAAGAAATCTTTATTGGTTCTACCTCCTCTTTTTTATGAAGAGAATGAATCTTTTTATCGAAGGATCAGAAAAAAATCGGTCCGGATCTACTGCGGGAATGATTTGGAAGATCCAAAACTAAAAACAGCGGTATTTGCTAGCAACAACATAATGGAGGCAGTCAATCAATATAGATTGATCCGAAATCTGATTCAAATCCAATATAGCACCTATGGGTACATAAGAAATGTATCGAATCGATTCTTTTTAATGAATAGATCCGATCGCAACTTCGAATATGGAATTCAAAGGGATCGAATAGGAAATGATACTCTGAATCATATAACTATAATGAAATATACGATCAACCAACATTTATCGAATTTGAAAAAGAGTCAGAAGAAATGGTTTGATCCTCTTATTTCTCGAACCGAGAGATCCATGAATCGGGATCCTGATGCATATAGATACAAATGTTCCAATGGGAGCAAGAATTTCCAGGAACATTTGGAACATTTCGTTTCTGAACAGAAGAACCGTTTTCAAGTAGTGTTCAATCGATTACGTATTAATCAATATTCGATTGATTGGTCCGAGGCTATCGACAAACAAGATTTGTCTAAGTCACTTCGTTTCTTTTTGTCCAAGTCACTTCTCTTTTTGTCCAAGTCACTTCCCCTTTTCTTTGTGAGTATCGGGAATATCCCCATTCATAGGTCCGAGATCCACATCTATGAATTGAAAGGTCCGAATGATCAACTCTGCAATCAGTTGTTAGAATCAATAGGTGTTCAAATCGTTCATTTGAATAAATTGAAACCCTTTTTATTTTTATTGGATGATCATGATACTTCCCAAAGACCGAAATTCTTGATCAATGGAGGAACAATATTACCATTTTTGTTCAAAAAGATACCAAAGTGGATGATTGACTCATTCCATACTAGAAATAATCGCAGGAAATCCTTTGATAACACGGATTCCTATTTCTCAATGATATCCCAGGATCGAGACAATT